AACCGGGGATTCACCGAGACAAACAAGAGAAAATGGCTTTTAAAAGGGGACAGACTATGCCTTTTTTTTATTTCTTTTTTCTTTCCTGCCTGCTGAATAAAAAAAGAGTAGGATATAGCGCTCTACCATATCTATACAAATAAAATAGTCTATTTATTTATCTGGACTGCTAAGTGCGGAGACGGGAATCGAACCCGTGACCTCAAGGTTATGAGCCTCGTGAGCTACCAAACTGCTCTACTCCGCTCTGTAGGGCCAAAAACTGGTGGACGAAAAAGATTGAATACAAGTCTCTACCATGTCTAGACAAATAGAATAGTCTTTTTATACAGAATGGAGCGGGTAGCGGGAATCGAACCCGCATCGTTAGCTTGGAAGGCTAGGGGTTATAGTCGACGTTGGTTGATTATTTTTAACGTCTCTAATTCAAAACCGAACATGAAATTTTGATTTCATTCGGCTCCTTTATGGCTATTCTCACCACTTAACATCTATGTCAGCTTTTCCGTTTGAATGGAACCAAAGCTCTCCGCTTTCTAGATGATCCCTATAGAATAGGAGATAGAAATTCTCCTAAATATCTATCTAATCTACTTACTTCGTTCCCTAGTTTCATTCAAGAGATCCTGAGGAAAAGAGCTGGGTTTCCACCGAGCTGAAACAATATCCTGATGGTTCTAGTAAACCAAAACTATCGTTTTTTAGCTATTGGGCTTCCATTTCTTTTTTAAATAAAAGAAGATTTAGTTACGATTGGAAATAAACTTTTTTGTATCTTCATCCATAGATCCTTTACTCATATTTATTCAATTGGAATACTTAATCCAATGCAAAATTATGCTTCGCGACTCTGTACTTATAATCAAATCTGTATTTTGCATGCAAATGTAATTAGTCTTTGGATACTAATCGCGAGAATGTATATTCTTCCTCAATATGCTATTGAGAGGAAAAGGATTAAACCCTTTATAAGAACTAAAGTTTTCATCGGAATATGAATATAAAAACTTAAGGATGTCTTAAGTATATCATTTCAAATTCAGTTATTAATAGAACGAATCACACTTTTACCACTAAACTATACCCGCTACATGTAGATTATGATACCAACGCTACCCTTTGTCAAGGGTAGCCATTCGAGGAATTCCACCTACGGAGAAAAGTGAGCAGTTGCTACTTCAATCGCGGGCCTTTACTTTAGGATTTAGATGGCCTCCCTCTAGTCTGTAAAAGAAATCTCTTATTACCATCCCACTAGGGTATGAACCAAATGTATGCATTTCGATTAGGATCGTATTCTTGGTATTCTATAGTTTGATTATTCCTACAATGTACACTAAGAGATATAGGAGACAGTAGAGTCCCCATCAATCCCTTTCTTTCTTTTTTGGGAGAATAATTTTTATACTCTGCAGTATAAATTCGACTGCCCACTTTTTAGAATAAAATTGTTGATAAAACTCCAATAACAGACAGATAAGAAGTATACCGCTGAAAATTAATACCCAGCCATATGGGTATATGCAGAGTGCAAATTCCTTTATACCCCCCATTAGAATTAGGGGAAATAAAACATAAATGGAGAAATTTCTCATCATAAGATCAGCCAATAGAAAAAAAAGTCCCTAATTCTGCAGAACATTCTGAGCACGGGAAAATTGCCCCTTTGGCCTTTTTGAACCTCACCGCGAATAAACTTCTATATCTCAATATAGAAAATAAAATCTATAGATATATATCTATATATATATATATTATGTTAATTAATATATACATATATTATGTACATTATGCAGTAGACCTATAATGGGAAAGGAAAGTGGCTAATTTTTGAATAAAAAGCCCTTTTAACTCAGTGGTAGAGTAATGCCATGGTAAGGCATAAGTCATCGGTTCAAACCCGATAAAGGGCTTTTCCACTAGTGGTAGAGTAATGTCACGGCAAGACAGAAGTCATCGGTTCAAATCCGATAGAGTACTTTTCTACTAAATTCATTCACTTTTTTCTTTTTTTTTTCTTGAATTTTATGATTTCATTTAGTGGTAGATGCCCACTTTTTTGGCCTGAATACTAAACGAAGCACAGAGTTTAAATTGCAAAAAAGAAATAAAATTGGACTCTTTTTCCTGTTAGAGCAATCAAATCAATATCTGTACTGAACTAATCTAGAATCCTTTTTATTAATTTATTCTTATTCTATATGATCCGTGAATTAACCCAACCATCAACTAAAAAAAAAATCCTATGAAAGCATAACAGAAAAGTAGGAAAGACTCTTTGCTTTGATCTATTTATACTCTTCGAGTATATTGACAATTCCAAAAAACTGCTCATACTATCATTATAGTATAATAACGAGTGGTTCCATATAGGACTATCGTCTAGTGATGCCCCCATCGTCTAGTGGTTCAGGACATCTCTCTTTCAAGGAGGCAGCGGGGATTCGACTTCCCCTGGGGGTAGGGAGTATTATAAAAAGAGGTTAATCTATAGATTATCAAAAACCCTAGAATAAATTCTTCCTGGGTCGATGCCCGAGCGGTTAATGGGGACGGACTGTAAATTCGTTGACGATATGTCTACGCTGGTTCAAATCCAGCTCGGCCCAAAAATCTAGGGCTTCGTGAATATGAACTAAATCCATTTTTCTTCCATAAAAAAATATATCTGATCCATAGAAATAAAGGAAAAAGAGAAAAGAAAGGGAAAATCTATTTCTAAGCCATATCTCTCTGATTTTTTTCTTAACAAAGAAAAGAGTTTTTCTTATTGAAAGGTGGATTATCATTTATTTTTAGGGATAAAAAATCGCGACATACTAGTTATGCGACTCTCACTATACCCACATAGGATATGATATGTGGGTATGTAGTATATAATTCATCTATTTCTTAGAGTACGACAGACGAATCTTCTTAATGGTTCTATTTAAGAATAGGTATGCCATACACCCCGCAGGGATTGTAGTTCAATTGGTTAGAGCACCGCCCTGTCAAGGCGGAAGCTGCGGGTTCGAGCCCCGTCAGTCCCGAACTAGGGTTCAATGAATGGAAAAATTCATCTTTCCCTTTTTCATTAAAAATTTCCCTGAAAAAAGGGGCAGAAGGCAATATCAAATATCTATGGGGAACCCTTATTGATAAGGAAAGACCTACATATCATACATGGATTAGTATAATTTAGGATATTACTCTATTTTTATGATATGATGATACCATCCTCATCTTAACTTCCTATTCGACTCTTATGGAATAGAGTTCCGGTAAAATACCGGAATCCATACACAAATTGTATTCATTTATTGTTAGAGAATGAATATAATTAGTTCCTTTTTGAGGGTTATTATAAACCACACCACTTCCATTGTGTAGTTCCAACTTTGTTTGTGTATATTCAATGAATTCTTGGAAAGAATCTACCTCATTCTCAGGCCATTTGCCGACCCCTTTTTTTATGAATCCGCTCTCATCTTTAGACTCCAAAAAGCAGATATTGATAGTAACCTAAAAAAAACTAAGCAAACGCTCTTTTTCCTAAATTAAAATAAAATATTGGATCTTTTTTATTTAAGATCCTCTTTTCTCCATCTCATTTCTACTTCTACTGCTTATTTGGATCTCTATGTAACCCATAGAAAGTCGGTCATATAATACATACATACATAATTGTATGTATAACTATAAGAAAAAGGAAGGGAAATTGGATAAGAAAGATTCTTGGCTATACATATATATAGAAAAGCAAAAGTAGAAAAGGATGAAAAATAGAGGGGTTCAGAATCCAATCAAAAAATCTATTTTGGTCTTAGTATGGATAAGGGATCTTCCTATGTTATATTATTCCACTATCAACCATGAATTGATTTGATAGATCCTATATTCATAATATTGAATTGATTTAGTATTATCAGAATGCAAGTCCTCCCCTTGAATTTACAGGATACCCCCTTTCCCTCTCCATGGGATTACATCCCGAGTTATTGTGAAAAAAATAAAATAAAGAGGTTATGGAAGTAAATATTCTCGCATTTATTGCTACTGCATTGTTCATTCTAGTTCCTACTGCCTTTTTACTTATTATTTATGTAAAAACTGCCAGCCAAAATGATTAATTGGAATTCCAATTAATCATTGAAGAAATGAAAAAGGGATTAAACAAAATAAAAATCCAAGTCTTAAATGAAAGGATCTGGTTGGAATCATAAAGTGTGGTAGAAAGAACTACATATAGTTTTTTCTACGACACTTTAGATTCTTTCTATTATATTATCTTGAATCTACATAGAATAGATTAGTAGATTGAAATAGTAATCTAATTCAACTTCTTTTTTCACTGCATCCACTTAATTTCAAGCAAGTCAAAATAAAAAAAATCGAAGACAATTCTTCATTGAAAGAATCCATGGAGAGGGAGAAAAATAATACGAGAATAGACTATAGTAAAAAAAAAGTAAATAAAAGGAAAAAACCTGTGAATCTTTCATACTTAAAAATGACGCGAGATGCTTCACGCAAGATCCTTCAAAAAAAATAACAAAAAAATTTCTAAGAATAAGAAAAGAGTCTAAATGGAAAACGTGCGATATGTTGTGAATAGCTTCGTGTAAGAAAGTCTAATTTTCTTATGTAAAGAGCTTTATTTTGACTCATCACTTCTAATCGAAATTCTTAATTACTATAATAGTTCTTTCTATTCTATTTCTTTCTATTATAGTAGAATGGAACATAGTAGAATAGAACGACTGACTCTTTCTTATTCTTAAAAGAGTTTTTTACAAGAGTGAAAGAAAACTAAAGAAAGAGAGAAAAAATAAAGTTTGAAAAAATGATTAATGCAAAACGATCAATTAAAGAAAAGAGTTGATACTACAATTGGACTACTCAATCAATTAGTAGTATCCCTAGAGTCCACTTCTCCCCCATACTACTAGCGAAAGAGAAAATGTAAAGACTACCATTAAAGCAGCCCAAGCGAGACTTACTATATCCATGTAAATTATGTCTCCTATTTATATGAAGGAATTATTCTACTATTGATCAATAATCATAGTGGAATTAAGGGCACAGAGTCAAAATTCTGCCCTAAGACTATAGATGAATCAGTTAAAGGAATTTACTCCTAACAAATTTGTATATTATTTTTGGTAGAGTTGGAGAGTATTAAGTATAAATCTAATACATATCCCTTTTAAAAAGGAGTGGGGGAATGTCCTAACTAGAAGACGCGGGAATAGAGAGATTTTTTCTTCCTTTTGTTACTTTTTTTTTTTATAAGCAAAGGACGTCAGAATATACCATAAAATTAGGATAGATAAATATTTATTGGATACCTACCTTACCCATACCTTACCCATGTTTATTTTTGAGCTAAACCCTACTGCCCCACTTTCTATCTTTTTATGAAAGAGTGAGGAGACCTTATCCACAACTCTGAAATTGATTTTTGATCAGCCTATTTACTCTAATTCTCGACAGAATCTGTAGCCTTTCTTTACTTTAGTGTATGTAGTAAGATGTACTAAAAAAAATGTATGATAATTAGGAAGTCTTGATATTTCTTCGCAAAGTCCCTTCTTCAATCTTAGATTTTTAAAAGAAAACCCTTTAGGGCCCTTTGGTGGATACGAAGGTTTCTGACACCTTAGCCTCATAGTTTTAAATTCTCGAATCGAATTAATAAAAGAATAAGGAAAGGCTACCTCATCTCTGTTAGTAGCTAACGGGCCACTGCCGCCAAAACAAACCCTAGTTTGAGGATAGAACTATGGTATGGATTCCAAAAATCCAGTATCGGCAGACCTAGTTACTCTCTTGCCCCAACTTATGGGGTAAGTATTTGATTGATCAGGCGGCACCCAGATTTGAACTGGGGATAAAGGATTTGCAGTCCCCTGCCTTACCACTTGGCCATGCCGCCAAAAAATCCGATCTAAAATCTAGAAGTATTCATCCATATTTTCTTACTAAAACCCCTTTGCTTTTATCTTGAATGTAATTCTACTTACTTTTTCCAATCGTTTTCAAAAAATCTATTTCTGCTTTTTTGCATCCTGTTTTGCTTATTTTCCTCGATGGATTCTATGTTAAACATTGTTTAGAAAACTCCCCTTTTCTTTCTATTCTATTGAGATGACAAAGGAGCAAAAAAGGATTTCCATGCAAAATTCAGAACAAATTGGAACCATTAACTAGAACTAGAATTTTTTTTAACTATAATTTTTTTTGAATTGCAGTAGTAAACGACTCTTAAATCGGTATTCTCTCCTCCCATTCCTTTTAATGACATAATAAAATAGAATAAAAGTTTCCCGAATTGTATATAGGTAAACTCCTGGTCCGAACAGCATTATTATCTATGGATCCCCCTTATGTACATATCCCTATGGGGAATCATGCTTTTATTTTTCATTGCATTAAATATTAGGTGGATAACTAGATTAGCAAGTACTTAAAAAAAAGTAAGTACTTTATTTTGGGATTCTACAACGAAATCCTTTCTTTTTCAGTAATTCTACTGCTACAAATACTAGAAAACAAAAAAGAACCTTCAAATTCTTTTTGAAAATAAAACTAAGCGTACTATTCTAAATTCTAAATCGAACTAAAGTCAAACTTTCTAGTGCTTATAAATTTGATGGCTTTATTTCTTTCATAGAAAGGAGCTAAAACGAGAAATCTTTCCTATCCAATCCGATTAGAATATCATAAACTTTAAGTTTAAGTGGCAGAATTTTTTCTAGGAGTTTTTTATCAATTCATTTTAATTCTATTTCTACCCCTGCAAAATTGGAACTTTCGTAAAAATTATCTCTATTCATATGTATGAAATACATATATGAAATACGTATGTGGAGTTCCCTAGAATTTCATGTGATTCAGTAAACAGAATATAGATTCCATGATTCCTAGATTGATCCGTAGGGATTAATAAAGAGTGAGCTGATAATGGAATTTTTTTTTGATAAATAGGAAACTTAAGATTAAAATGCTCCGGAATGGGAATGAGGGAATGTCCACAATACCCGGATTTAGTCAGATCCAATTCGAGGGATTTTGTAGGTTCATTAATCAAGGCTTGGCAGAAGAACTTGAGAAGTTTCCAACAATTAAAGATCCAGATCACGAAATTGCATTTCAATTATTTGCGAAAGGATATCAATTGCTCGAACCCTCAATAAAAGAAAGGGATGCTGTGTATGAATCACTCACTTATTCTTCTGAATTATATGTATCTGCGAGATTAATTTTTGGTTTCGATGTGCAAAAGCAAACCATTTCTATTGGAAACATTCCTATAATGAATTCCTTAGGAACCTTTATAATAAATGGAATATATCGAATTGTGATCAATCAAATATTGCTAAGTCCTGGTATTTACTACCGCTCGGAATTAGACCATAAGGGAATTTCTATATACACCGGGACTATAATATCAGATTGGGGAGGAAGATCGGAATTAGCAATTGATAAAAAAGAAAGGATATGGGCTCGCGTGAGTAGAAAACAAAAGATATCTATTTTAGTTCTATCATCAGCTATGGGTTCGAATCTAAGAGAAATTTTAGATAATGTTTCCTACCCCGAAATTTTCTTGTCTTTCCCGAATGCTAAGGAGAAAAAGAGAATTGACTCAAAAGAAAAAGCTATTTTGGAGTTTTATCAACAATTTGCTTGTGTAGGCGGGGACCTGGTATTTTCGGAGTCCTTATGTGAGGAATTACAAAAGAAATTTTTTCAACAAAAATGTGAATTAGGAAGAGTTGGTCGACGAAATATGAATCGGAGACTGAATCTTGATATACCTCAGAACAATACATTCTTGTTACCACGAGATGTATTGGCCGCTACGGATCATTTGATTGGAATGAAATTTGGAACGGGTATACTTGACGATGACGATATGAATCACTTGAAAAATAAACGTATTCGTTCGGTTGCGGATCTGTTACAAGATCAATTCGGACTGGCTCTTGGCCGTTTACAACATGCAATTCAAAAAACTATCCGTAGAGTATTCATACGTCAATCGAAACCGACTCCACAAACTTTAGTAACTCCAACTTCAACTTCGATTTTATTAATAACTACTTATGAGACCTTTTTTGGCACATACCCCTTATCTCAAGTTTTTGACCAAACCAATCCATTGACACAAACGGTTCATGGGCGAAAAGTGAGTTGTTTGGGTCCTGGAGGATTGACGGGGAGAACTGCAAGTTTTCGGAGCCGAGATATTCATCCGAGTCACTATGGGCGTATTTGTCCAATTGACACGTCCGAAGGAATCAATGTTGGACTTACTGGATCTTTAGCTATTCATGCGAGAATTGATCACTGGTGGGGATCTATAGAGAGTCCGTTTTATGAAATATCTGAGAAAGCAAAAGAAAAAAAAGAGAGACAGGTGGTTTATTTATCACCAAATAGAGATGAATATTATATGATAGCAGCAGGAAATTCTTTGTCCTTGAATCAAGGTATTCAGGAAGAACAGGTTGTTCCAGCGAGATACCGTCAAGAATTTCTTACTATTGCATGGGAACAGATTCATGTTAGAAGTATTTTTCCTTTCCAATATTTTTCTATTGGAGGCTCTCTCATTCCTTTTATTGAGCATAATGATGCGAATCGGGCTTTAATGAGTTCTAATATGCAGCGCCAAGCAGTTCCACTTTCTCGGTCCGAGAAGTGCATTGTTGGAACGGGATTGGAACGCCAAACAGCTCTAGATTCGAGGGTTTCTATTATAGCCGAATGTGAGGGAAAGATCATTTCTAGTGATAGTCACAAGATCCTTTTATCAAGTAGTGGGAAGACTATAAGTATTCCTTTAGTTGCTCATCAGCGCTCTAACAAAAACACTTGTATGCACCAAAAACCTCGGGTTCCGGAGGGTAAATCCATTAAAAAAGGGCAAATTTTAGCGGAGGGAGCAGCTACAGTTGGTGGGGAACTCGCTTTAGGAAAAAACGTTTTAGTAGCTTATATGCCGTGGGAGGGTTACAATTTTGAAGACGCAGTACTAATTAGCGAACGTTTGGTATATGAGGATATTTATACTTCTTTTCACATCCGAAAATATGAAATTCAGACGGATACGACAAGCCAAGGCTCCGCTGAAAAAATTACTAAAGAAATACCACATCTAGAAGAACATTTACTCCGCAATTTGGACAGAAATGGAGTTGTGAGGTTGGGATCCTGGGTAGAAACTGGCGATATTTTAGTAGGTAAATTAACGCCTCAGATAGCTAGCGAATCCTCCTATATCGCGGAAGCTGGATTATTACGGGCCATTTTTGGTCTTGAGGTATCCACTTCAAAAGAAACTTCTCTCAAACTACCTATAGGTGGAAGAGGGCGCATTATCGATGTGAAATGGATCCAGAGGGATCCCCTCGACATAATGGTTCGTGTATATATTTTACAGAAACGTGAAATCAAAGTTGGGGATAAAGTAGCAGGAAGACACGGGAATAAGGGGATCATTTCCAAAATTTTGCCTAGGCAAGATATGCCCTATTTGCAAGATGGAACACCTGTTGATATGGTCTTCAATCCCCTAGGAGTACCCTCACGAATGAATGTGGGACAAATATTTGAAAGCTCGCTTGGATTAGCAGGGGATCTGCTAAAGAAACATTATAGAATAGCACCCTTTGATGAGAGATATGAGCAAGAGGCTTCAAGAAAACTTGTGTTTTCGGAACTATATGAAGCCAGTAAACAAACAAAAAATCCATGGGTATTTGAACCCGAATACCCGGGAAAAAGCAGAATATTTGATGGAAGAACAGGAGACCCCTTTGAACAACCTGTTCTAATAGGAAAGTCCTATATTTTAAAATTAATTCATCAAGTTGATGAGAAAATCCATGGACGTTCTACCGGGCCCTACTCACTTGTTACCCAACAACCTGTTAGAGGGAGAGCCAAGCAAGGGGGACAACGAGTAGGAGAAATGGAAGTTTGGGCTTTAGAAGGATTTGGTGTTGCTCATATTTTACAAGAGATACTTACTTATAAATCTGATCATCTTATAGCTCGCCAAGAAATACTTAATGCTACGATCTGGGGAAAAAGAGTGGCTAATCACGAGGATCCTCCAGAATCTTTTCGAGTGCTCGTTCGAGAACTACGATCTTTGGCTCTAGAACTGAACCATTTCCTTGTATCTGAGAAGAACTTTCAGATTAATAGGGAGGATGTTTGATCGGAATAAATATAAATTCTTTTCTTATTTCTATTTTATGATTGACCAATATAAACATAAACAACTTCAAATTGGACTCGTTTCCCCTCAACAAATAAAGGCTTGGGCTAACAAAATCCTACCTAATGGGGAAGTCGTTGGCGAAGTCACAAGGCCCTCCACTTTTCATTATAAAACCGATAAACCAGAAAAAGATGGATTGTTTTGCGAAAGAATCTTTGGGCCCATAAAAAGCGGAATTTGTGCTTGCGGAAATTCTCGAGCGAGCGTAGCTGAAAACGAAGACGAAAGATTTTGTCAAAAATGCGGGGTAGAATTTGTTGATTCTCGGATACGAAGATATCAAATGGGATACATCAAACTGGCATGCCCAGTGACTCATGTGTGGTATTTGAAAGGTCTTCCTAGTTATATCGCGAATCTTTTAGATAAACCCCTTAAGAAATTGGAGGGCCTAGTATACGGCGATTTCTCTTTTGCTAGGCCCAGCGCTAAAAAACCTACTTTCTTACGATTACGAGGTTTATTCGAAGATGAAATTTCATCCTGTAACCACAACATTTCTCCCTTTTTTTCTACTCCTGGCTTTGCAACATTTCGAAATCGGGAAATTGCGACAGGAGCAGGTGCTATTAGAGAACAATTAGCGGATTTGGATTTGCGAATTATTATAGAGAATTCCTTGGTTGAATGGAAGGAATTAGAAGACGAGGGGTATAGTGGAGATGAATGGGAAGATAGAAAAAGACGAATAAGAAAAGTTTTTTTAATTAGACGAATGCAATTGGCGAAACATTTTATTCAAACAAATGTAGAACCAGAATGGATGGTTTTGTGCTTATTACCGGTTCTTCCTCCCGAATTGAGACCCATTGTTTATAGGTCTGGGGATAAAGTAGTTACTTCGGATATTAATGAACTTTATAAGAGAGTTATCCGTCGGAACAACAACCTTGCCTATCTATTAAAAAGAAGTGAATTAGCGCCAGCAGATTTAGTAATGTGCCAGGAAAAATTGGTACAAGAAGCCGTGGATACACTTCTTGATAGTGGGTCCCGCGGGCAACCAACGAGGGATGGTCGCAATAAAGTATACAAGTCACTTTCAGATGTAATTGAGGGCAAAGAGGGGAGGTTTCGTGAGACTCTGCTTGGGAAACGGGTCGATTACTCGGGGCGTTCTGTCATTGTTGTGGGTCCTTCGCTTTCATTACATCAATGTGGATTACCTCTAGAGATAGCAATAAAGCTTTTTCAGCTATTTGTAATTCGAGATTTAATCACGAAACGTGCTACTTCTAATGTCAGGATTGCTAAAAGGAAAATTTGGGAAAAGGAACCCATTGTATGGGAAATACTTCAAGAAGTTATGCGGGGGCATCCTGTACTGTTGAACAGAGCACCTACTCTGCATAGATTAGGCATACAGGCCTTCCAACCCACTTTAGTAGAGGGGCGTACTATTTGTTTACATCCATTAGTGTGTAAGGGTTTCAATGCGGACTTTGACGGGGATCAAATGGCTGTTCATCTACCTTTATCCTTGGAAGCTCAAGCGGAAGCCCGTTTACTTATGTTTTCTCATATGAATCTCCTGTCTCCCGCTATTGGAGATCCTATTTGCGTGCCAACCCAAGACATGCTTATCGGACTTTATGTATTAACGATTGGAAACCGTCGAGGTATTTGTGCAAATAGATATAATAATTGCGGAAACTATCCAAATAAAAAACTCAACTACAATAATAATAATTATAAGTATACGAAAGATAAAGAACCCCATTTTTCTAGTTCCTATGATGCACTGGGAGCTTATAGACAGAAACGAATCGGTTTAAACAGTCCATTGTGGCTCCGATGGAAACTAGATCAACGCGTCATTGGGTCAAGAGAAGTTCCGATTGAAGTTCAATATGAATCTTTTGGGACTTATCATGAGATTTATGCCCACTATCTAATAGTCGGAAATAGAAAAAAAGAAACCCGTTCTATATACATTCGAACCACTCTTGGTCATATTTATTTTTATAGAGAAATAGAGGAAGCCATACAAGGATTTAGTCGGGCCTATTCATACACTATCTAAACAAGGAAGTTAGATTCGGCGATGCCCCTTTCGGGGGGCATTCCGATTTTGCTAGTACCATCTTTTTTGTCGCGCAAATTAAGATTGAGATTGAGGAAAGGGAGTAAATTAAGTTTTCGAATCACTGACTCAGGCCTATTGTCGAATCCTACTCAGCAATTGTCGAATCCTACTCAGCCAAAAAAGGGGGTACTTATGTATGGCGGAACGGGCCAACCTGGTCTTTCATAATAAAGAGATAGACGGAACTGCTATGAAACGACTTATTAGCAGATTAATAGATCATTTCGGAATGGGATATACATCCCATATACTGGATCAAATAAAGGCTCTGGGCTTCCATCAAGCCACTACTACATCAATTTCTTTAGGAATCGAGGATCTTTTAACAATACCCTCTAAAGGATGGTTAGTCCAAGACGCGGAACAACAGAGTTTTCTTTTGGAGAAACACTATTATTATGGGGCTGTACACGCAGTAGAAAAATTACGCCAATCCGTTGAAATATGGTATGCTACAAGTGAATATTTGAAACAAGAAATGAATTCGAATTTTCAGATAACGGATCCGTCTAATCCAGTCTATCTAATGTCTTTTTCAGGAGCCAGAGGAAATGCATCTCAGGTACACCAATTAGTAGGGATGAGAGGGTTAATGGCGGATCCTCAAGGACAAATGATTGATTTACCTATTCAAAGCAATTTACGTGAGGGACTTTCTTTGACAGAATATATAATTTCCTGCTACGGAGCCCGCAAAGGGGTTGTAGATACTGCTGTACGAACAGCGGATGCTGGATATCTTACACGCAGACTTGTGGAAGTAGTTCAACATATTATTGTGCGTAGAAGAGATTGTGGTACTATCCGAGGTATTTCTGTGAGTCCTCAAAATGGGATGACAGAAAAACTTTTTGTCCAAACACTAATTGGTCGTGTATTAGCAGACGATATATATATTGGTTCACGATGCATTGCTGCTCGAAATCAAGATATTGGAATTGGATTAGTCAATCGATTCATAACTGCCTTTCGAGCACAACCGTTTCGAGCACAACCAATATATATTAGAACCCCTTTTACTTGTCGGAGCACATCTTGGATTTGTCAATTATGTTATGGGCGGAGTCCCACTCATGGTGATCTGGTCGAATTGGGGGAAGCTGTAGGTATTATTGCGGGTCAATCAATCGGGGAGCCAGGGACTCAACTAACATTAAGAACTTTTCATACCGGTGGAGTATTCACAGGGGGTACTGCCGACCTTGTACGATCCCCCTCGAATGGAAAAATCCAATTCAATGAGAATTTGGTTCACCCCACACGTACCCGTCATGGGCAGCCGGCTTTTCTATGCTATATAGACTTGCGTGTAACTATTCAGAGTCAGGATATTCTACATAGTGTGAATATTCCGTTAAAAAGCTTGATTCTAGTACAAAATGACCAATATGTAGAATCCGAACAAGTAATTGCGGAGATTCGTGCCGGAACGTCCACTTTGCATTTTAAAGAAAAGGTACAAAAGCATATTTATTCCGAATCAGACGGGGAAATGCACTGGAGTACTGATGTTTACCATGCGCCCGAATATCAATATGGTAATCTTCGTCGATTACCAAAAACAAGCCATTTATGGATATTGTCAGTAAGTATGGGCAGATCCAGTATAGCATCCTTTTCGCTGCACAAGGATCAAGATCAAATGAATACGTATTCTTTTTCTCTTGACGGAAGATATATCTTTGACCTCTCAATGGCTAATGATCATGTAAGTCATAGACTGTTGGATACTTTTGGTAAAAAAGATAAGGAAATTCTTGATTATTTAACGCCAGATCGAATCGTGTCCAACAATCATTGGAATTTTGTCTATCCTTCTATTCTTCAAGATAATTCGGATTTGTTGGCAAAAAAACGAAGAAATAGGTTCGTCATTCCATTACAATATCATCAAGAACAAGAAAAAGAGCTAATATCCTGTTTGGGGATTTCGATTGAAATCCCCTTTATGGGTGTTTTACGTAGAAATACTATTTTTGCTTATTTTGACGATCCACGATACAGAAAAGATAAAAGGGTTTCAGGAATTGTTAAATTTAGATATAGGACCCTAGAGGAAGAATATAGGACCCTAGAGGAAGGGTATAGGACTCTAGAAGAAGACTCAGAGGACAAATATGAGAGCCTAGAGAATGAATATAGGACCCGAGAGGACGAATATGAAACCCTAGAAGACGAATATAGCACTCTAGAGGACGAATATGAAACCCTAGAAGATGAATATGGGATCCTAGAGGCCAAATATAGGACTCTAGAGAAAGATTCAGAATCAGAAGAAGAATCTGGGAACCCAGAGAACGAATATAAAAGTCGAGAGGACGAATATGGAACTCTAGAGGAAGACTCAGAAGAAGAATATGGGAGCCGTGAAGATGGCTCAGAGAACGAATACGGGGCTTTAGAAGAAGACTCAGAGGAAGACTCAGAGGACGAATATGGGAGCCCAGAGGAAGATTCGATCTTAAAAAAAGAGGGTTTTATTGAGCATCGAGGAACAAAAGAATTTAGTCTAAAATACCAAAAAGAAGTAGATCGGTTTTTTTTCATTCTTCAAGAACTGCATATCTTGCCAAGATCCTCATCGCTAAAGGTACTTGACAATAGTATTATTGGAGTGGATACACAACTCACAAAAAATACAAGAAGTCGACTAGGTGGATTGGTCCGAGTGAAGAGAAAAAAAAGCCATACGGAACTAAAAATCTTTTCCGGAGATATTCATTTTCCTGAAGAGGCGGATAAGATATCCGGTGCCAGTTTGATACCACCAGAAAGAGAAAAAAAAGATTATAAGGACTCAAAAAAAAGAAAAAATTGGGTTTATGTTCAACGGAAAAAAATTCTCAAAAGCAAGGAAAAGTATTTTGTTTCGGTTCGACCTGCAACCGCATATGAAATGGACGAAGGGAGAAATTTAGCAAGACTTTTCCCGCAAAATCTCCTGCAAGAAGAGGATAATCTCCAACTTCGACTTGTCAATTTTATTTCTCATGAAAATAGCAAGTTAACTCAAAGAATTTATCACACGAATAGTCAATTCGTTCGAACTTGCTTGGTAGTGAATTGGGAACAAGAAGAAAAAGAGGGGGCTCGTGCTTCCCTTGTTGAGTTAAGAACAAATGATCTGATTCGCGATTTCCTAAGAATTGAGTTAGTCAAGTTCACTATTTCATATACAAGAAGAAGGTATGATAGGACAAGTGCAGGACCGATTCCCAATAATAGGTTAGATCGCAACAATACCAATTCCTTTTATTCCAAGGCGAAGATTAAATCACTTAGCCAACATCAAGAAGCTATTGGCACCTTGTTGAATCGAAATAAAGACTACCCATCTTTGATGATTTTGTCGGCATCCAACTGTTCTCGAATTGGTTTATTCAAGAATTCAAAATATCCCAATGCGGTAAAAGAATCGAATCCTAGAATTCCTATTCGAGATATTTTTGGGCTCTTAGGGGCTATTGTACCTAATATATCGAATTATTCTTCATCTTACTATTTATTAACGCATAATCAGATCTTGTTAAAAAAATACTTGTTCCTTGACAATTTGAAACAAACCTTCCAAGTACTTCAAGGGCTTAAATACTCTTTAATAGATGAAAATAAAAGGATGTCGAATTTCGACAGTAACATCATGTTGAATCCACTCCATTTGAATTGGCACTTTCTCAATCATGACTCATGGGAGGAGACATTGGCAATAATTCAGCTTGGACAATTTATTTGCGAAAATGTATGTCTATTTAAATCGCACATAAAAAAATCTGGTCAAATTTACATTGTTAATATGGACTCCTTTGTTATAAGAGCAGCTAAGCCTTATTTGTCCACTATAGGAGCAACTGTTCATGGTCATTATGGAAAAACCCTTTACAAAGGAGATAGGTTAGTTACCTTTATATATGAAAAATCGAGATCTAGTGATATAACGCAAGGTCTTCCAAAAGTAGAACAAATATTCGAAGCACGTTCAATTGATTCACTATCGCCGAATCTCGAAAGGAGAATTGAGGATTGGAATGAGCGTATACCAAGAATTCTTGGGGTTCCCTGGGGATTCTTGATTGGAGCTGAGCTAACAATCGCCCAAAGTCGTATCTCTTTGGTTAATAAGATCCAAAAGGTTTATCGATCCCAAGGGGTACAGATCCATAATAGACATATAGAGATTATTATACGCCAAGTAACATCAAAAGTACGGGTTTCCGAAGATGGAATGTCTAATGTTTTTTTACCCGGGGAATTAATAGGACTATTGCGAGCGGAACGAGCAGGGCGTGCTTTGGATGAATCGATCTATTATCAGGCAATCTTATTGGGAATAACAAGGGCTTCCCTGAATACCCAAAGTTTCATATCTGAAGCAAGTTTTCAAGAAACTGCTCGAGTTTTAGCAAAAGCTGCCCTACGGGGTCGTATTGATTGGTTGAAAGGCCTGAAAGAAAACGTAGTTCTGGGGGGAATTATACCTGTTGGTACCGGATTCCAAAAATTTGTCCATCGTTCCTCACAAGACAAGAACCTTTATTTTGAAATTCAAAAAAAAAATCTATTCACGTCGGAAATGAGAGATATGTTGTTTCTCCATACAGAATTAGTTTCTTCTGATTCTGACGTAACAAACAATTTCTATGAAACATCAGAACCCCCATTTACTCCCATTTATACGATTTAAGGATACATAAAGCAGATTTTTTTTTAGTTTAATTTAAACTATATTTTTGACCTTAGAATGCTAACAGGTCTGATTTTAGATTTTGTATTTTCATATTTTACTAAATAAAAGATAAAAGAAGTCAGTTAATTCATTAAGGCTATGTTTATATCATGTATCAATGGCCAATTCTGAGTAGAAGGTTCCATCGGAACAATTATTATTTATTTCAAGATATTTCGGCTCTTTCTTAATCTTCAAAAAGAAAAAAATTCCGTAATGGTAAGACGAAAAAAAGAAAAAAAAAGGGAAGTGTGGAAAAAATGACAAGAAGATATTGGAACATCAATTTGAAAGAGATGATAGAAGCAGGAGTTCATTTTGGTCATGGTATTAAGAAATGGAATCCTAAAATGGCCCCTTACATCTCGGCAAAGCGTAAAGGTACTCATATTACAAATCTCGCTAGAACGGCTCGTTTTTTATCAGAAGCTTGTGATTTAGTTTTTGATGCAGCAAGTCAGGGAAAAAGCTTCTTAATTGTTGGTACCAAAAAAAGAACAGCGGATTTAGTAGCATCAGCTGCAATAAGGTCTCGTTGTCATTATGTTAATAAAAAGTGGTTCAGTGGTATGTTAACGAATTGGTCGATTACCAAAACTAGACTTTCTCAATTTAGAGACTTAAGAGCGGAAGAAAAGATGGGAAAATTCCACGATCTTCCAAAAAGAGATGTGGCAATCTTAAAGAGAAAATTATCCACCTTGCAAAGATATCTCGGCGGGATTAAATATATGACGAGGTTGCCTGACATTGTGATCGTCCTTGATCAGCAAAAAGAGTATATAGCTCTTCGGGAATGTGCCATTTTGGGTATTCCTACTATTTCTTTAGTGGATACAAATTGTGACCCAGATCTCGCGAATATATCGATTCCTGCCAACGATGACACTATGACTTCAATTCGATTGATTCTTAACAAATTAGTATTTGCAATTTGTGAGGGCCGTTCTCTCTATATAAGAAATCGTTGATTAAGATTAAGAAGAATAGTTAATTCTTAAGCAACTAAGTAGATTTATGGGATCAGTTACTATTCTTTTTTGTTTTGCATAGATAAAAGAAGGGGAATATTGATATATATTAGAGGGTATTGATATATATTATCATTTGATGTGATTTCTTGGTATCCTAAATATAAAATTATAAGATTAATACTGCAGCTAAGTTGAGAAAGAGATGGTTGAATCAAAAGAATTCCTTTTTTGAAGTTCAATTTTTATCAGAGGACAATATGAATATTACACCATGTTCCATTAAAACACTCAAGGGGTTGTATGATATATCAGGTGTAGAAGTAGGCCAACACTTCTATTGGCAAATAGGAGGTTTCCAAATTCATGCCCAAGTACTCATCACTTCTTGGGTCGTAATTACTATCTTGCTAGGTTCAGTTATCATAGCTGTTCGGAATCCACAAACCATCCCAACCGACGGTCAGAATTTCTTCGAATATGTCCTTGAGTTTATTCGAGATTTAAGCAAAACTCAGATTGGAGAAGAATATAGTCCCTGGGTTCCCTTTATTGGAACTATGTTCCTTTTTATTTTTGTTTCGAATTGGTCGGGTGCTCTTTTACCTTGGAAAATTATAGAGTTACCCCACGGGGAATTAGCAGCGCCCACGAATGATATAAATACTACTGTTGCTTTAGCTTTACTCACATCAGCGGCATATTTTTATGCGGGTCTTAGCAAAAAAGGATTGAGTTATTTCGAGAAATATATTAAACCAACCCCAATCCTTTTACCAATTAACATCCTAGAAGATTTCACAAAACCATTATCGCTTAGTTTTCGACTTTTCGGAAATATATTGGCGGATGAATTAGTCGTTGTTGTTCTTGTTTCTTTAGTCCCCTTAGTAGTCCCTATACCGGTCATGTTTCTTGGATTATTTACAAGCGGTATTCAAGCTCTTATTTTTGCAACGTTAGCCGCAGCCTATATAGGTGAATCCATGGAAGGTCATCATTGAATTGACTCATTTCAATAGAACTTACAAGTGAAAAGTAATAATTTCTTGGTTGATTGTATCCTTAACCATTTCTTTTTTTTTTTTGACACGAGGAACTCACCATGAATCCAATAATTGCTGCTGCTTCCGTTATTGCTGCTGGATTGGCCGTAGGGCTTGCTTCTATTGGGCCTGGAGTTGGTCAAGGTACTGCTGCAGGACAAGCTGTAGAAGGTATTGCGAGACAGCCAGAAGCAGAAGGGAAAATACGAGGTACTTTATTGCTTAGTCTAGCTTTTATGGAAGCTTTAACAATTTATGGACTGGTTGTGGCACTAGCGCTCTTATTTGCGAACCCTTTTGTTTAATCCTAAAAAAGAAAATGAGTGCTTTAGATTAGATACTTTTTTCTTTTTTTAGTAAATTGGTATTTGCTTCTGTAATTCCAAGTATATCAATACTTTTATTTATTATATTATTCCAGGAATTTTTTATTTATCGGGACAGACAATACCACGGGAAGGGTTGATTTGAGCATGATCAATTTAGGTAGAAGATATGCTCGCCCTCTTCCTTCCCGTCCTTAGTTTCGGATAGTGGAAAGTCTTTTTCCTTTTATTTTAGGAATTTTGGGAACATTTTAACAAAGGAGATCTTTCACAAGTCAAACGCGACCTAAGACTTAATCTAAAAGAAATTATTAGATTGAATCTATTTGCATTAAAAAAATTGCATTAAAAAAACCAATAAAAAAGGGGCGAGCGAAGTAAGTGATCGAAAAACTTTCTTCTTTGTTCGTCCTATCTATAAGAGGAGAGCATATGAAAAATGTAACCAATTCTTTTGTTTTTTTAGCTCACTGGCCATTCGCTGGGAGTTTCGGGCTTAATACCGATATTTTAGCAACAAATCTAATAAATCTAACTGTAGTGGTTGGCGTATTGATTTTTTTTGGAAAGGG